AATTGGTACATACTTTGTTAAACCACCCATAAAAACCATATTCTGACTGTTATCCGGAGAATAACCAACAATAGTTTCCATTGAATGGATAACGGATCCAGACCCTAAAAATAATAATGCTTTAGAATAAGCATGAGTAATCAAATGAAATAAAGCACTTCGATAAGACCCCATTCCTAGAGCTAACATCATATAACCCAACTGAGACATTGTCGAATAGGCTAAACCCTTTTTAATGTCTTTTTGAGCAAGAGCTAAAGTAGCTCCTAATAATACTGTGATTATTCCTATCAACGAGATAAAATTCATTATATAGGGTATAACTATGAAAAGAGGAAGAAGTCGAGCTACAAGAAAAATCCCCGCCGCTACCATCGTAGCGGCATGTATGAGAGCCGAAATAGGAGTGGGTCCCTCCATAGCATCAGGTAACCATACATGAAGGGGAAATTGTGCAGATTTTGCGACTGCACCGGTAAATAATAGAGCAGCACACAAAGTAACAAAGGGAGAATTGACTTCATGATTATAAATCAAGTTATTGAAGATTTGGAATAAATCCCGAAATTCAAAACTACCTGTTATCCAATAAAAACCTAAAATTCCTAATAATAAACCAAAATCCCCTACGCGATTAGTTACAAACGCTTTTTGACAAGCATTTGTCGCAGGAGGTCGTGTGAACCAAAATCCTATTAATAGATAGGAACACATTCCAACCAATTCCCAAAAAATATAAATTTGTATCAAATTCGAACTAGTAACTAATCCCAACATCGAAGTACTGAAAAAACTCATATAAGCAAAAAATCTCAAGTATCCTTGATCGTGAGCCATATAATTATCACTATAAATAAGAACCATAATCCCAACAGTAGTGATTAACAGTAACATAATAGAAGTAAGTGGATCAAGAAAGTAGCCGAATTCTAAAGAAAAATCATTATCAAGGGTCCAAGACCATACATGTTGATAGATAGAACTTCTATTTATTTGCTGAATAGACAGATTAGTTGAAAAAATCATGACTATACTTAACAATAAAATACTCGGAAAAGCCCAAATACGACGAAGATTTTTTGTTGCTGTCGGAAAAAGAAGAAGTCCCACTCCTATTAACATAGGAATTGGAAGTAGAACGAAAGGTATAATCCATGCATATTGATATGTCTGTTCCATAAAAAAAGTTTTTTAATTCTTAATTAATATTAATTGTTTCCGACCCAATGGATCTTAAAAAGGAGTGAATCAAAAAATGAAGATATGCATTAACTTAAACTTAAATAGAATTTTTGAATTTTTATTTCTTTTTAACTTATTCTTTCTGAGTTTCTGCTAAATACTTCAAATATTCAAATCAAGAAGTTCTAATTGGTCAAATTCGATGAAAAAAAGAAACTAATTACTAGTCGCCTTCGAATTTGCAAATTCAAGTCAAATTAGCCACATTTTTCCCGAGTTTTACAAGTTACTAAATTACTAAAAAAAGTCTTCTTTTTTTTTTTCTATTTTTAGAAATTAGTAATATTTTAGGAGATTTTCCCATATTTTTGGCCGATTTTATCTACTCCTTTAGGTTTTTTTTTGAACACTAGATGTCTTTCACATCCAGCTATACCAATGAATAATTTCTTAATTTTTATTTAAATGGCAGTTCCAAAAAAACGTACTTCTGCATCAAAAAAGCGTATTCGTAAAAATTTTTGGAAAAAGAAGGGGTATTGGACAGCGTTAAAAGCGTTTTCCTTAGGAAAATCTCTTTCTACCGGGAATTCAAAAAGTTTTTTGTGCGACAAACAACTAAAATAAAATAAGTAATAAAACCTAACACCTTAGAATAATCTAAATCTGACTGACTCAAAAATTGACTCGTTTTAGTTCGAAAATCCAATTCTCGAATTCCATTTCCTATTGAGTAACTCAATGGGAAATGGAATTCTTTCGGCTCTTAGAATTAGAATATGTAGAATAACAATTCTTCTGTTTATCTTATCCAAATTCAAAAAAAAAAAAAGAAAGTATTCTTTTTGTTGACAAAAAAAGTAAAATACTCAATTTTAGTTTGAGTCTATTGCCTAATTTACAAGGTGGGGAGTATTATTTTCCCCATCAACCTATTTTATTTGGAATATAAGGTTTTCTTTTTTATACAACTTTCTTACTTTTCTAAATTCCTATATAGACCCCACCTATATCGCGCCATTAATCTACGCAAAACACTTAGTCAAAATGGTATGGATAAATATGTGTCAATTTTGAATCATCCAAAATAGGCTCTTTTTGTTTTAAGGAAAAACTGGATTTTTTGGTTTCACTTTTTGAAATCAAATAAATCAAAAACGATTCATTAAAACAAAAATGTTTTTGGAGGAGGTTCTATCCCTTAAGTCATAATTCCTATTAGGACTATGTAGTTTTACAAGAGTTCAAGTCGAGGAAAGTAGAAATAGAAAATACACAATAAAACTAAGACCCCGCAGTAAAATTCAAATAATGAACC